CACAATTAGAAAAAAAATAGAAAAAATTATAAAAGACAAGAAAAAACTCTTTCTAACTCCAGAGATAAATATTAGCCCTAACAAAGCTAGTTATAATGCTAAAAGATTAGAATCACAAAAAAGCATTTGGCAAATATTAAAAAGAAGGAATTCTCGATTAATTCGCAAATTACATTATTTTATAAAATTTTTCATTGAAAGGATATACATAGATATTCTTCTATGTCTCATTAATATTCCCAGAACCAATGCACAATTTTTTATTGAATCAACAAAAAAAATTATTGATAAATACGTTTACAATAATGAAAGAAATCAAAAAAGAATTGGTAAACCAAATCAAAAGAAAATTCACTTTATTTCGATTATAAAAAGGTCAGTTTCTAGTATTAGTAATAAGAGTTCACAGATTTTTTGTGACTTATCCTCCTTGTCACAAGCATATGTATTTTACAAATTATCACAAACCCAAGTTATTAACTTGTATAAGTTAAGATCTGTCCTTCAATATAACGGAACATCTCTTTTTCTTAAGAACGAAAGAAAAGATTATTTTGGTTTTGGAGCACACGAAATATTTCATTACGAATTAAGACATAAGAAACTTCGTAATTCTGGAATGAATCAATGGAAGAACTGGTTAAGAGGTCATTATCAATATAAATATTTATCTCCGATTATATGGTCTAGATTAGTACCACAAAAGTGGCGAAATAGAGTAAATCAACATTGTGTGGCTCAAAATCAAAATAAAGATTTAAGCAAATGGGATTTATCTCAAAAAGATCAATTAATTCATTACAACAAACAAAATGATTATGAAGCAGACTCATTAACGAATCAAAAAGAAAATTTTAAAAAACACTATAGATATGACCTTTTATCATATAAATATATTAATTATGAAGATAAGAATGACTCATATATTTATGGATCACCATTACAAGTAAATAATAACCAAGATATTTCTTATAATTACAACACACATAAACGCAAATTTTTTGATATGCTGGAAGGTATCCCTATCAATAATTACCTAGGCGAAGATGATATTATGTATATAGAGTATATAAAGAAAAACCCGGATAGAAAATATTTTGATTGGAAAATTCTCCATTTTTGCTTTAGAAAGAAGGTCGATATTGAGGTCTGGATCAATACCAGTATCAACAGTAATAAAAATACCAAGACCGGGTCGAATAATTATCAAATAATTGATAAGAAAGGTCTTTTTCATCTCACACAAGATCAAGAAATCAAACCATCCAATCAAAAAGACCTTTTTGATTGGATGGGGATGAATGAAGAAATACTAAATCGTTCCATATCGAATCTAGAACCTTGGTTCTTCCCAGAATTTGTGCTACTTTATAATACATATAAAATGAAACCCTGGGTTATACCAATCAAATTACTTCTTTTAAATTTTAATGGAAATAAAAATTATAGTAAAAATAGAAATAGCAATAGAAAGCAAAAAGGGAATCTTTTTATATCATCCAATGAAAAAAAACTTTTAAAATTAGAGAATCGAAATCAAGAAGAAAAAGAATCCGCAGGACAAGTAGATCTTGGATCAGATGTACAAAACCAAGGAAATCTTGAATCAGTCCTCTCAAACCACGAAAAAGATATTGAAGAAGATTATGCAGGATCAGACTCAGACATGCAAAAACGTACAAAGAAAAAGCAATTCAAGAATCACACGGAAGCAGAACTCGATTTATTCCTAAAAAGATATTTGCTTTTTCAATTGAGATGGGATGATTCTTTAAATCAAAAAATGATCAATAATATCAAGGTATATTGTCTCCTGCTTAGACTGATAAATCCAAGAGAAATTTGTATATCTGCTATTCAAAGGGGAGAAATGAGTCTGGATCTAATACCGGTTCATAAAGATTTAACTCTTACAGAATTGATGAAAATGAAAAGAGGTATATTTATTATCGAACCAATTCGTCTGTCTGTAAAAAATGATGGACAATTTATTATGTATCAAACTATAGGTATTTCATTGGTTCATAAGAGTAAGTACCAAACTAATCAAAGATACCAAGAAGAAAGATATGTTGATAATAAGAATTGTGATAAATTCAGTGCAAGATGTCAAAAGATGATTGGAAATAAAGACAAAAATCATTATGATTTGCTTGTTCCTGAAAATATTTTATCGCCTAGACGTCGTAGAAAATTTAGAATTCTAATTTGTTTCAATTTGAGGAATAGGAGTGGTGTGGCTAGAAATCCAGTATTTTGCAATGGGAACAGCTGTAATAAATTTTTGGATGAAAACAAACATCTTGATAGAGATAAAAATCAATTAATTAAATTAAAAAAATTAAAGTTCTTTCTCTGGCCCAATTATCGATTAGAAGATTTAGCTTGTATGAATCGCTATTGGTTTGATACCAATAATGGTAGTTGTTTTAGTATGATAAGGATACATATGTATCCACGATTGAAAATTCGTTGATGTCACATTTTTTATATATCCTTACTAGATCTAGTATATGAAAGTAAACAAATGCACACATGCGATGTCTTACATTACATTCTGATGCATGATACTAATACATATCAATTAGATTTTTTATTGATATTGATTAATTTTATTTCATAAACGAGGTATCCATAACGAAATAAAGATTATTGCGTATACTAGATTAAAATGACCGGCATAATAATATTATTATTATAATTATAATATTATTATATTACTGATGGGTAAAATTCAAATTTTTAAAAAAGAAAAAAAGGGAGGGAAGAGAAGATTTCGTTTTATGGTAAAAAACTTATTCATCTCAGTTATTTCTCAAAAAGAAGCAAATAGGGGATCTGTTGAATTTCAAGTATTCAGTTTCACCAATAAGATCCGAAGACTTACTTCACATTTGGAATTGCACAGAAAAGACTATTTATCTCAGAGAGGTCTACGGAAAATTCTGGGAAAACGTCAACGGTTGCTGTCTTATTTGGCAAAGAAAAATAGAGTACGTTATAAAGAATTAATTGGTCAGTTGGGTATTCGGGAGACAAAAATTCGTTAATTTGAAGAGTCCTTTTGAATTATTTGATTTAGTAGATCTTGAATTTTGATGAACTTCTTTTCGTTTTCAGCAATTCATGGAAGAATGAATCAGGGGAAAACCTATGAATGTACCAGCTACAAGAGAAGACCTCATGATAGTCAATATGGGTCCTCATCACCCATCAATGCACGGTGTTCTTCGACTCATCGTTACTTTAGATGGTGAAGATGTTATTGACTGTGAACCAATACTAGGTTATTTGCACAGAGGGATGGAAAAAATTGCAGAAAACCGAACAATTATACAATATTTGCCTTATGTAACACGTTGGGATTATTTAGCTACTATGTTCACAGAAGCAATAACCGTAAATGCACCAGAGCAGTTGGGAAATATTCAAGTACCTAAAAGAGCCAGCTATATTAGAGTGATTATGTTGGAGTTGAGTCGTATAGCTTCTCATTTATTATGGCTTGGCCCTTTTATGGCAGATATTGGTGCACAGACTCCTTTCTTCTATATTTTCAGAGAAAGAGAGTTAGTCTATGATCTATTCGAAGCTGCCACCGGTATGAGAATGATGCATAATTATTTTCGTATAGGAGGAGTAGCTGCTGATCTACCGCATGGATGGATAGATAAATGTTTGGATTTCTGCGATTATTTTTTAACAGGGGTTGCTGAATATCAAAAACTTATTACACGTAATCCTATTTTTTTAGAACGAGTTGAGGGAGTAGGCATTATTGGTGTAGAAGAAGCAATAAATTGGGGTTTGTCAGGACCAATGCTACGAGCTTCCGGAATACAATGGGATCTTCGTAAAGTTGATCATTATGAGTGTTATGACGAATTTGATTGGGAAGTCCAATGGCAAAAAGAAGGAGATTCATTATCTCGTTATTTAGTACGAATTGGTGAAATGGTGGCATCTATAAAAATTATTCAACAGGCTCTGGAAGGAATTCCGGGAGGGCCGTATGAGAATTTAGAAATCCGATGCTTTGATAGAGCGAGGGATCCCGAATTGAATGATTTTGAATATCGATTTATTAGTAAAAAGCCTTCTCCCACTTTTGAATTGTCGAAACAAGAACTTTATGTGAGAGTCGAAGCCCCAAAGGGAGAGTTGGGAATTTTTCTGATAGGGGATCAGAATGTTTTTCCTTGGAGATGGAAAATTCGACCGCCGGGTTTTATCAATTTGCAAATTCTTCCTCAGTTAGTTAAAAGAATGAAATTGGCTGACATTATGACGATACTAGGTAGCATAGATATAATTATGGGAGAAGTTGATCGTTGAAATGATAATTGATACACCAGAAGTACAAGATATTAATTCTTTTTCCCGATTGGAATACTTAAAAGAGGTTTATGGGATCATATGGATGCTTGTACCTATTTTTACTCCTGTATTGGGAATCACAATAGGTGTACTAGCAATTGTGTGGTTAGAAAGAGAAATATCCGCAGGGATACAACAACGTATTGGACCTGAATATGCCGGTCCTTTGGGAATTCTTCAAGCTCTAGCAGATGGCACAAAACTACTTTTCAAAGAGAATCTTCTTCCATCTAGAGGAGATACTCGTTTATTCAGTATCGGACCATCCATAGCAGTCATATCAATTCTACTAAGTTATTTAATAATTCCTTTTGGCTCTAACCTTGTTCTATCCGATCTCAATATCGGTGTTTTTTTATGGATCGCCATTTCAAGTATTGCTCCCATTGGACTTCTTATGTCAGGATATGGATCAAATAATAAATATTCCTTTTTAGGTGGTCTACGAGCTGCTGCTCAATCAATTAGTTATGAAATACCATTAACTCTATGCGTGTTATCAATATCTCTACGTGCGATTCGTTGAGACATAAACCTTTCTCTATTCCCTTTCTTTTCTTTCTTTTTTTATAGGAAAGAAGTTGAATGAATTGAATAAATATCGTCATTTTTTATTCATCATT